TTTTTTATTTAGATTCTATTGTTTATTGAGGAGTGTTTAGAATCAGTAGTAAGTGTAAGGGCGGTTCAATGATACTTCATCAGATGGTTGGACAAAGAGGGCAGGCAGTAGGTTATATAAAAGATAAAAGAAAGAATAAAAAAGAATGATAAATAAAAAATAAAGGAATTATTGGTTGGATCAGGAATAAAATTTGGAGTTCGGTATGGATAAAAGATTTTCCTATGTTATACTATTCAATTCTTGACCACGAGTTGATTTGATAGTGCAGATATTGTTATTCATGATATTGATCCGATTCGATATCATCGAGATGGAATTCATCCCGTTGAATTTACAAGCGAAAGATTTATTATCTCTATGGGATTAACTCCCGAGTTATTGCAAATTAAAGAAAAACGAAACAATGAGATTATGGAAGTAAATATTCTCGCATTTATTGCTACTGCACTGTTTATTCTAGTTCCTACCGCCTTTTTACTTATAATATACGTAAAAACAGTCAGCCAAGGTGATTGATTTGAATTAAACTTGACTTTTTAGTTCTTATCAAAAATTGATGGAGAAGAAAGGGATTCAAATTTCGTGTCTTAAATGAACTAGGCAGACTAGAATTCGCTGTATTCTATGAAATACGATAGTATGGTAGAAAGAAATATCCGAATCTTTCGACCATACTATCTACTGTTGGTATTGTAGTGTATATTTGTAGTGTATATAAGGTGTATTGTAATCCGAGTTAATTTAATAGAGATCAATCTACAACAGTATCCTCATATTTCTATATATATATATTAGTATGGTATATATAATATGTAATGGATAATATGTATATAGCGCCCCCCAATCTTATTTCTTTGCTTTATTTATCCATCTGTCTTGTATTTAATTTGTGTTGATTTCAATCAATTTGCAATAATAGAAAAACGACTGTACGAATCTAATCTAATTCCTGTATTGCTGATTATTTTCAATAGGAATCCTGATCAAAAGAATCAAGGTCCTCTTTGATGGGTATAATATATAATAAAAGAAAAAAAAGAATCTTTTTACTAACATTCTGACGAAGAAGTCGTTGATCGCTCAGTTGACAGATGATCTATGGAAACTCCTTCGGATTTCGAAAAAAAGATTAGTCTTTTAACGTTTGAACAGTTAGTTCAATTAAACAAATACAACATAAATAAAATTGGCAAAATATTAAAACAAACGGGAAGTGCGCAATATGTGACTCGCCCAAGACACTATTTTAGTCTGTGTAGTAGTATCTCGTTAGAGAACTACTATGTCTGTGTTGTTTCCGATAGAAAATGTGTATCTACGTAATATAATAACAGAACTATTTTCTTTTTGAATAATAAAAAAGAAATAAAAATGGTAGTCAATTTATTCCAACTGAATTCTTGATCAATTTTTGATTTCTTTTTTATTCTTTTTACTTTCGAAATACAAACACGGAAATAATTGAAATATTTGTTTGATTGAAAGAGTATTCTTCATATATATTATTCATAAACTATATTACTACACTAAAACCCAAGAAAATTTTGAAATGCAGATATTTTTTTAGTTCTATTTCAATTTAAAAATAGAATTTTAAATTGAAATAGTGTTGAAATAGTGAAATTTCAACTAAAAAAAGCTTTTCAGAACTGAACGATTTATAAAAAAAAAAATGGATAAAGTTTAATTCCTAAACTCAATTACAATTAGTAATACTTCTAGAGTCCACTTCTTCCCCATACTACGAGTGAAAGGGAAAATGTAAAGACTACCATTAAAGCAGCCCAAGCGAGATTTACTATATCCATGTGAATTATGTCCCCTATCTCTATGACGGAATTCTTTAATTATTGTTCACTAATAAATAATAGTGGAATCACTGGCGCAGAGTCAAAAATTCTGACCTAAGATCGTTGATGAAACAATCCAATAAATTTAACTATAACTTATAAGGAAGGGGTCTAGTATAATCAGAAAAGATTAAGCACAAGCAAAAAATGCGGAGACCCCCTTCCCTTGGAAGTATCAAAGAAATAGTATTAAATTAATATCTAGAAATAAGAAAAAATCTAGAAATAAGAAAAAGAGATTCTTTATTTTGTTGACATTCATTAAGTAAGTCTAAAAAAATAGAAGAAAGGTAGATCACTACCTAGCCCCTACCCTATTTCTTTTCCATTTTATTTTGATCTAATCCTTAACGTCTCTTTATTGTCTCTATGAAACAATCGGAGGACGCCTTATTATGTTCTGTTCTTTCTTGCCTAGAGGTTAACGAAAAAAAAAAGAAAAAGGGTATATTATATATATATTAAGTATAATATAAGTAAAAGCCAATTACTCATTCAATCGAATTAATATTGATTGAATACCGGAGTACTCAAAGACTTTGATGAATATGTATACAAAGTATTTTCTGTCCTTTCCGCAACTAAAAACACAATTCTATTTCCGTCCTTCTCTCCAATCAAATTCCAAATCTGGCCCGTAAACGTAG